AAATTCCCAATTCCCCCTTGGGGGCTTCTACTCTCACATAAAGTTCTTGTTTAGACAATTCAAAAGTGGGCGAAGGTTTCTTACTAATGAATCGATAATCAAAATCATTCCATTCAGAATCCTTTGTTTTATCAAAACGCCGTACCTCTAAATTCTCATAGGGCCCTCCGGGAATTCCTTCCAGGGCTTGTTGAATAATTTTGATGGATTCCACCATTTCACCGATTCGGACTAAATAACGGGCTAGTGAATCTCCCTCTTTTTGCCATTGTACTTCCCAATCAAATTCGTCGTAAGACTCATAATGATCAATTTTACGAAGATCCCACGGAATTCCGGAAGCTCGTAGCATTGGTCCCGATAAACCCCAATTTATTGCTTCCTCTCCACTAATAATACCCACCCCTTCAACTCGTTCCAAAAAAATAGGATTACGCGTAATAAGCTTTTGATATTCAGTAACCCCTGTTAAAAAATAATCACAGAAATCCAAGCATTTATCTATCCAGCCATAAGGTAGATCAGCAGCCACCCCTCCGATACGGAAATAATTATGCATCATTCGCATACCTGTGGAAGATTCGAATAGGTCATATATTAATTCCCTCTCTCGGAAAATATAGAAGAAAGGGGTCTGCGCACCGATATCTGCCATAAAAGGGCCAAGCCATAACAAATGAGAAGCTATACGACTCAGTTCTAGCATAATTACTCTAATATAGCTCGCTCTTTTCGGTACTTGGATATTTCCCAACTGTTCTGGTCCATTTACCGTTATTGCCTCTGTAAACATAGTAGCTAAATAATCCCAACGTGTTACATAAGGAAGATATTGTATAATTGTTCGATTTTCCGCAATTTTTTCCATTCCTCTGTGTAAATAACCCAATACGGGTTCACAGTCAATAACATTTTCCCCATCTAGAGTAATGATGAGTCGAAGAACACCGTGCATTGATGGGTGTTGAGGACCCATATTGACTATCATGAGGTCTTTTCTTGTAGTCGGTACAGTCATATATTTTTTCCCCGATTCATTATTCCACGAATTGCTGAAAACCAAATGAAGTTCATTAAAAATAATAATTAATATTTATAATTCTAATTATTATAAATATTATAAATATTATAAATAAAAAAAAAAAATGAACTTAACGAGTTTTTGGCTCCCGAATATCCAATTGACTAATTAATTCTTTATAGCGTACTCTATTTTTCTTTGACAAATAAGCCAGGAGTCGTTGACGTTTTCCCAGAATTTTACGTAGACCTCTCTGAGATAAATAGTCTTTTCTGTGCAATTCCAAATGGGAAGTAAGTCTACGTATCTTATTGGTGAAACTGAATACTTGAAATTCAACAGACCCCCTATTTTCTTTTTTTTCTTCTTGCGAAATAACTGAAATGAATAAATTTTTAACCATAACAAAAAATTCTGCGTCCCTTTTTCTTTATTTACATTACAAATATAGATTTTACTAATCAGTAATAATAATGCCAGTCATTTTAATTTGTTATACACAATAATCGGGATTTATTCGTATACTTCTTTTTTTTTTTTTAATTCACTTAATTGATAATCAATACAATTTTCTTTTTTTCAATCAAATATAGATAAAAAATTTCTAACCTACAAAATAGAAGAATTTTGACCTAAGATAAGAAGATTATGACGACTCATTACTTACTAGATAGAATTGCTAAGATCAAGGTCAGGTAATCAGTATCATGTACCATAATCTAATATAACAACATAAGGCTGTATATATTTGTTTGTGTTCATATACCATGTCAGAGATGCCGCTTGATCCATGTAATGTAAATGTATCATCAACTAATTATCAATCGTGGATACATATGTATCCTTGACATAACGAAACGACTACCATTATTGGTATCAAACCAATAGCGATTCATACAAGCAAAATCTTCGAATCGATAATTTGGCCAAACAAATAATTTGAACTTAATAAATCGATTTGTATCTACATCAAGATGCTTATCCTCATAAAAAAATGGACCACAGCGCTTTACATTGTTCCCATTGCAAAATACTTGATTTCTATCCCCAACATTGACATTTCTTGAATTGAAACAAATGAGAATTCTCAATTCTCTACGACGTCTAGGAGATAAAAAATTATCAGGAACAATAAAATCATAAAAATGATCGTTTCTATTCCCATTTTCATGTCTTGCAATGGATTCATTAAGACCATTCTTATCAACATTTCTTTTTTCTTGGTATCTTCGATTAGTTTGGCGCTTACTCTTATGCACCCGTGAAATAGCTATGGTTTGGTACATGATAAATTGTCCGTCCCATTTTATGGATAGCCGAGCTGGTTCAATAATCAATAGTCCCCTTTTTATCAATTTTGTAAGAGTTGTAGACTTCGGAATCAGCATTACATCCAAACTTATTTCGTCCCTTTGAATAGAGGATATAGCAATTTCCTTTGGATTTCTCAATCTAAGGAGTAGGCAATATACCTTGATATTATTTAGTATTTTTTGATTAAAAGCATTATCCCATTTCAATTGAAAAAGAAAATATCTTTTCAGGAAGAAATCTAGTTCCGCTCCTATCATGGATTTATTTTTATTTTTGCTTTTTTGAATGTATGATCCCCGATAATCTTCTTTAACATTTTTTTTTTTTTTCGATGGATCCGATCCAATATTTTTGTTATTTTGTGCATATGATCCAAGATCTCCTTGGACTGGCTGTTGTTTTTCTTCTTGATTTTGATTCTCTAATTCAAGAGATTTTTTTGGATTATATAATCTATCTTTTTTTTTCTTTTCGTTGATATTTTTACTAATGTTTTTATTTATATTCAATTTAAAAAGAAGTAAATTGATTGGTATGATCCACGGTTGAATCTTATATGTATTATAAAGTGACACAAATTCTGGTAAAAACCAAAGTTCTAGATTTGATATCGGACAATTTAGGATTTCTTCATTCATTCCCATCCAGTCCAAAAATGTTTTTGTTTGATTGGTTGGGCAGATTTGTTTATGAATCGGGGGATTCATAAACACTTTCTTATCCATTTTTTTTTTATCCATTTTATCAATTATTTGATAATAATTAGTCCGAGTCTTAGTATTTTTATTAATGTTGGCGCTGGCCCCGATATCTCTATTTCTCCATTCCTCAATATCGATCTTTTTTCTAAGACAAAAATTAATAGTTCTCCAATCAAAATATTTTCTATCCGGATTTTTATCCCTATCAATAATAGAATCTTCTCGTAGATAGTTACCAAGATCTATATCTCTCGGCAAATCAAAAAGTTCGGGATTATAATTATTGTAATTATAGGAAATCCTTTTTGCCTCGTTTACTTGGAATGGCGACCCATAAATATATGAACCTTTCTTATCTTCATAATTCAGATATTTATTTGATAAAAGATCATATTTGTAGTTTTTTAATTTATCTTTTTGGTTCGGTAATGAATTTACTGCATATGCATAATTGTTTTCTTTCTTGTAATGAATTAATCGGTCTTTTTCATATGAATAAAAATTGGTTGAGTTTTTATTTTGAACCATAAAATTTTGATTGATTCTATTCCGCCAATTTTGCGGTACTAATCTAGACCATCTAGTCTGAGATAAATTGTATTTATAGTGATCATTACCCATTAACCAGCTTTTCCATTCATTCATTTTAAAACCGCTAAGTTTATTATACCTTGATTCGAAATGAAATATTCCGTGTGTTCCAAAAAAATCTTTTTTTATTCTATCCTTAATAAAAGGAATTGTTCCGTGATATTGAAATAAAAATTTCAAGTAATGCTTGTTGATAACTTGGGCTTGTGATAATTTGTAAAATACATATGCCTGTGACAACGAAGAAAGGTCACAAAAAATCTGCGAATTTTGATTTCTAATATTAGAAATCAACTTTTTGATAGTCGAAATAAAATAAATTTGATTTTTTTGATTTTTATCAATATAAAATCCTTTTTTATTTGTTTCATCATTGGAATTATCCGTTATTTTGTTTTTTAATTGAAGTAAAATTTTTACATGTATTCTGGGAATATTAATGATACGTAAAAAAATATCTTTGTATATCCTTTCAATAAACAAATCAAAAAAATAGTAATATTTGCGCATTAGTCGAGCACTTCTTCTTTTTAATATCTGCCAAATCTTTTTTGGTGATTCTAATCTTTTATCATCACAATTTGTTTCGTTAGGACTAATGTTTATATACGTAGTTATAAATATATTTTTTTTTTCTTTTGTTATTTTTTCGATTTGATTTCTGATTGTATTTGTCTTATCAGCCAGATCTTTCATCTTTTTTTCTGTCAGTGAATAATTTGTCCAATCCGCGGATCTAATTCGAATGGACGATTCATGATTTATATGATTACTTATCATTAATTTTTTTTTTTTTGTATTCGATTCATATACTTCCCTCAATCCAAATAATGGAATTAGACTTACTTTTTTAAGTTCTTTCATTATTCTTTTTATAAATCGAACTATTTTTCTAACCCATCTTGTTTTTTCTTTTGATACTTTTCGAAACCATTTTGCTCTTTCGTTTATAATTTTTAGGGCTCGAAAACGTTTTTTTTTCACTTTTATAAGTCTTTTTTCAAGTTGTTTCCAAATAGGTTCAAAAAAGGAAGGTAGTTGTCGGGGAGAACCAAAAGGTAATTCAGCTTCCATTCCCCAAACTGTTAAAAAACAAAAATTTTCTTTTTTACCTTTCTTTTTCATGGAATCTCTAGGATGTGATTGTAGCTTAGATCTGTGCCACGGTTTCAGACAGAAAGGAAATAGGATCTTTATCTGAATACCGTCGCTTAACCAATTTTTAGGAAATTCGGTTTCTGATAATTGAACACCGTTATAGGTGCATTTAACATGCATTTCTCTACTCCAATCTTCCAAATCCTCATGCCACTCGGGGGATTGAAATACTAGTATACGTCCAACATTTTTGGCTATTATCAACGAGGGAAGTA